TAATGAGGTCCTGAATAAAGGATTATTTTGATATAATAAATCAAGTGTAAACCACTCTCATTAATTTATAATTATTGGAATCAAACCAAATCTAATGAAATCAAAATTCATTGTGCATCAATACACTAAAATATAAAAAGATAAGCTAAATTAAGCTAATGGGCTCATACCCCATTTATGAATAAAATTCTCTTTTTAATTTTAATAAATTCAAGAAAAATATTGTTTATATTTATAATAATAATTAGAACTACCATAATAATTTCATCAAGAAATTTTTTATTTTCATGGATTAGAATAGAAATCAATTTAATTTCATTTTTACCATTAATCACAAAAAGAAAAAAAACTAAAGATCAACCAATAAAATACTTCATTATCCAAAGAATATCCTCATCAACAATATTAATATCAGTATTAATTAATTCAAAAATTGAATCCCCCATCAATTTAAGAATCATATTAATAATAAGAATATTAATAAAAATAGGGATAGTACCTTTTCACCTTTGAGTACCAAGAATGTTATACACCATATCATGAGAAAATTGTATAATATTTTTAACTTGACAAAAAATTACACCTATAATTATAGTTTCACAAATAATTTCAATAAAAGAAATAATCTTACCCATAACTTTTTCACTTATTATCGGACCCATATCTATAATAAAAACACTTTCAACAAAAAAAATTTTAGCATTTTCGTCTATCTCAAATTCACCATGAATAATTGCATCAATAATAATATCAAAAATAATATTTATAATAAATTTTTTAATTTATTCAACAATAAACATTATTATAATCATAAACTTTAAAAATACAAATATTAATTTCATTAATCAAATAAATAATAAAAACAAAATTAATAAAATATCAATTATTATAAACATTTTATCAATAATAGGATTTCCACCTACTATAGGATTCTTCATAAAATGAATAATTTTACAAAAAATAATAGAATTCTCAAAAATAATATCAATATTTATAATATTTTCATCGATTATTTCAAGATTTATTTACATAAATATAATTATTCCAAGATTAACAATTTCTAATCAAAAAAAAAAAAACTACAAAAGAAAAAACAAGTTATCAAATGACTTAATAATTAATATAGTATCAATTTCAGTTTTAATAATACTTAAACCCAATTAAGGATTTAAGTTAAAAAAACTATTAACCTTCAAAGTTGAAAATATACTGATTAAATTTATAAGCCTTAGCTTATAAGCAACATTGAATTTGCAATTCAATATTCATATTTGAATATAAGGCTTAATAATGAGAGGTTTAAAACCATGAATAGATTTACAATCTATTACCTATATTCAGACATCCCATTAAATAATTTTTATTCATTTATAAAATGAATAAATGATTATTTTCAACAAATCACAAAGATATTGGTACAATATACTTCATTTTTGGTATATGATCAGGACTTATAGGAACCATAATAAGAATAATTATTCGAATAGAATTATCTCAACCAGGCTCAATAATTAAGAATGACCAAATTTATAATTCAATTGTAACCTCACATGCATTTATCATAATCTTCTTTATAGTTATACCAATTATAATCGGAGGATTTGGAAACTGAATAGTACCGCTAATAATCGGAGCACCAGATATAGCATTCCCACGTATAAATAACATAAGATTTTGACTTCTACCATCATCAATCATACTATTAATTGCAAGATCAACTACAGGATCAGGAACAGGTACAGGATGAACAGTATATCCCCCATTATCTAGTCAAACTGCACATTCAGGTCCATCTGTTGATTTAACAATTTTCTCATTACATATTGCAGGTGTAAGATCCATCTTAGGAGCAATTAATTTCATTTCTACTATTATAAATATACGATCAAAAGGAATGTCAATAGAAAAAATACCACTATTCTGTTGATCAGTATTAATTACCGCAATTTTACTTCTTATCTCTTTACCAGTTTTAGCTGGTGCTATTACTATACTTTTAATAGACCGAAACTTTAATACATCGTTTTTTGATCCATCAGGTGGTGGTGACCCTATTTTATATCAACATTTATTCTGATTCTTTGGGCATCCAGAAGTATATATTTTAATCTTACCAGGATTTGGTTTAATTTCACATATCATCATACACGAAAGAGGAAAAACAATTACATTTGGTCACCTAGGAATAATTTATGCAATAATATCAATTGGAATTTTAGGGTTTATTGTTTGAGCTCACCATATATTCACAGTAGGTATAGATGTAGACACACGAGCTTATTTTACCTCAGCCACAATAATTATTGCAGTACCAACAGGTATTAAAATTTTTAGATGAATTGCAACAATGCAAGGAATTAATAAAATTAAATCACCACAAATAATCTGAGCAATAGGATTTGTATTTCTCTTTACAATAGGAGGTTTAACAGGAGTAATTCTAGCCAATTCATCAATTGACATTATTATTCATGACACATACTATGTAGTAGCACACTTTCACTACGTATTATCAATAGGAGCAGTTTTTGCTATTCTTGCAAGAGTAATTCACTGATTTCCTCTAATTACAGGAACAATTTTAAATAAAAAATGACTTAAATCACAATTTTTCATAATATTTTTAGGAGTAAATTTAACATTCTTCCCACAACACTTTTTAGGAATTGCAGGAATACCACGACGATACTCAGATTACCCAGATACATTTATATTATGAAATTATATATCTTCATTAGGATCTATCATCTCCATCGTAAGAATCATAATATTAATATTTATTATTTGAGAAAGAATAATATTTAAACGAACAGTAATATTCAAAAAAAATTCAAATTCATCAATTGAATGATTAATAAATACCCCCGCCCCAGAACATTCATTTAACGAAATAACCATTATTACAAAAAATTAATCAAAATCTAAGAGTGGCAGAAAAGTGCCATGAACTTAAAATTCATTTATGAATTTTAAAAATTTCCTTAGAAATAAATTCATGAATAAAAATAAATCTAAATAACGGAGCAAGACCAATTATAGAACAACTAATCATATTTCACGACCATACAATAATAATTATCGTATCTATTATTTCAATTGTAATATTTATAATAACAATAATAATAAAAAATAAATTTATTAATCGAAGAATACTAGATAACCAAAAACTAGAAATTACATGAACAATTTTACCCACAATTACACTAATCATAATTGCACTACCATCAATTAAAATCTTATACATTATAGAAGAAATTATTAACCCATCAATTACAATTAAAGCGATAGGACATCAATGATATTGATCATATGAATATTCAGATAAAAAAAAAATAGAAATTGAATCATATATAACAAAAAATAATAATAAAAAAAAATTTCGACTACTCGATGTATCTAATCGATTAATTGTACCATTTAATACACAAACACGAATAATTATTTCATCATCAGATGTTATCCATTCATGGTCCATTCAATCACTAGGAATTAAAATAGACGCAGTACCTGGACGTTTAAATCAATCTTCATTTTCAATTAAAAAACCAGGAATCTTTTACGGTCAATGTTCAGAAATCTGTGGAATAAATCATAGATTTATACCAATCTCTATTGAAGCAATCAACATAAAAAAATTCATCAATTGAATAAAAAATAATTAACATTAAGTGACTGAAAAGAAAGTAATGGTCTCTTAAACCAAAATATAGTAATAATCGAATACTCTTAATGAAAATTAAGAAGTTAGTTTAAATAAAACAATTATATGTCATATAAAAATTATAAAGAAGTTATACTTCTTGATACCTCAAATATCACCAATAATATGACTAACTTTAATAACATTAACATCAATTGTAATAATACAAAATAGATCAATAACTATATTTAATTTAAAAAAAAAAAAAAAAAATAATAAGTAGACTATTTTCATCGTTTGATCCCTCAACAAAAATTTTTCAAATAAACTGAATATTAATAATAATAGCAACAATAATTTTACCAATAAATTTTTGAATAAAAAAATCACGATGAACTTTAACAAAAAATATGTTAGAAATAAAAATTATTTCAGAATTTAAAATATCAACTAATCAAAAGGAAATAATTTTAATATCAACTAGAATTTTTTTTATAATTATATGCTTAAACTTAACAGGAATATTTCCATACAACTTTACACCAACAAGACACATTTCAATTTCAATATCAATATCTATCCCTATATGAATAACTATAATAATTTTTGGTTGAACCAAATTTACAAACAAAATATTTGCCCACCTTTTACCATCAGGTACACCAACAATAATTATACCAATAATAATTATTATTGAAACAACAGGTAATATTATCCGACCAATTTCATTATCAGTACGTCTAACAGCAAATATAATTGCAGGTCACTTACTAATAACCCTTTTAGGTAATATAAATGAAATAAAAATTATTATGATAATTTTACCCATTCAAATTACTCTAATAATATTTGAATCATCAATTTCAATTATCCAAGCATATGTATTTTCAACACTTATTACTCTATACTCCAGAGAAATTCCAAATAATAAATAACATATGAAAAAAAATCACCCATATCACATAGTTACAAAAAGTCCATGACCAATTATTTCATCAACCAATATCTTAACCATACTTTTAGGTACAACAATTTGAATAAAAAAAAGTCAAATAAACTTAATAGTTATAGGAACAATTTTAACAATCATATGTTCAATTGCATGATGACGAGACGTATTACGAGAATCAACCTTTCAAGGTAATCACACTAAAAAAGTAATTAAAGGAATTAAATTAGGAATAATTATATTTATTTTATCAGAAATTATATTCTTCATATCATTCTTCTGAGCATTTTTTCATTCAAGACTTTCACCATCAATTGAAATCGGAATAAAATGACCACCAAAATCAATTTTACCATTTAACCCATTAGAAATTCCCCTCCTAAATACAATTATTTTACTTTCATCAGGAGCAACAATTACATGATCACATCACAGACTAATTAACAATAAAATAAAAATATCAATTAAATCAATAATAATTACTATTACGCTAGGAATTTACTTCACCATTTTACAAAAAATAGAATATAATCAATCACAATTTTCAATTTCAGATTCAGTCTACGGATCAACATTTTTTTTAACCACAGGATTTCATGGAATACATGTAATTATTGGTACCTCATTTCTAGTAGTTTGCATTATACGAATAAAAAAAATACATTTTTCTAAATTTCATCACCTAGGACTAGAAAGAGCAGCTTGATACTGACATTTTGTTGACGTAGTATGAATATTTTTATATATTTCAATATACTGATGAGGCAAATAAATTATTCTTTTAGTATAAATAGTATAATTGACTTCCAATCAAAAGGTTAATTTATTTTAAAAGAATAATAACCAAAATTATATATTCATCACTAATTATAGTAACAATTATTATAATTACATTTATTCTAACAACTATAATTTCAAAAAAATCAAAAATAAGACGAGAAAAAAATACACCATTTGAATGCGGATTTTCACCAATATCATCAGCACGAAAACCATTTTCAACACATTTCTTTATAGTAGCCATACTATTTTTAGTATTTGACATTGAAATCTCAATTATATTGCCTATGTTTTCAACTAAACTTAACAATATACAAGAATGATTCATTTCAAGAATATTAGTAATAATTATTTTAATTGCAGGATTAATACACGAATGAAAAAACGACATACTAGAATGATCAAATTAGGAGTATAGTTAAAAAATAACAATTTCTTTGCAAGAAAAAATTATTGAAATCAATTTCTCTTAGCATGGAAGTAAATTTACACTTAATTTCGACTTAAGACTTAGAGAATTATTCTCCATGCTAAAAATTTTGATAGCTTAAAAGAAGCATTCCACTGTTAATGGAAAAAATGGAATTAACCCAATTAAAAGAAGAATAATAAAGATAGCCGCTAACTATCTTTGTAGTGTAATCACTATATTCTTAAGTTTAAGTAGTTTAAAAAAAACATTATATTTTCAATATAAAAATAAATAAATTTTCTTAAATTCATATATTTAATAGAAAAATCTATCTTAACATTTTCAATGTTAAACTTTTAATTAAGCTAATTAAATTAACAAGTAATAAACTAAAATATATACATAAAAACAATAAAAAAAAAAAAAGAAACAAAATAAATAAAGAAACTATTTAAAATAAAATGTTCAAAATAAAAAGAAAAATAAAAAAAAAAATTTTTAATTCTAGAAGAAATAAAATATTCAAATCAACCTAAATCAATTAAATTAAAGCAAAAATAACTAAAATGAAAGAAACGACTTAAAAAAAAACACGTAGAAAAATAATTTATAAAAAATATAGAAAAAAAAAAAAAAGAAAGAAAATTAAAAAAATAAAAATAAACATTTAAGAAAATATTAAAAAAAAAAAAAATAATAAAATAAATAATAATTAAAGGAACAATCTTAAAAAAAAAATCCACAAAAAAAATAAAATCTACAAATATCCAAAAAATTATTGAACCACTAAACAAAGAAAAAAAATAAAGAAAAAATAAAGAAACATTTATATAAAAACAATACCTAAAATTCAATAAACAAAAAAAAAAATTTCTCAAAACAAATAAATAATAAACTAAACGAATTCTATAAAACAAAGTCAAAAAAACAGAAAAAATAAAAATATAAAAAACAACATAATTTAATTCAACTAAATACAATAATTCAAAAACAAAATCCCTGGAATAAAAACCAGAAAAAAAAGGAAATCCACATAAACAAATCAAAGAAATAAAAAAACAAGAAGAAACATAAGGACACTGAATTAATAAACCACCCATATAACGAATATCTTGATTACCTAAAAAACAATGAATAAAAAACCCAGAACACAAAAAAAGTAAAGACTTAAAAATAGCATGAATTAATAAATGAATGAAACAAACCACTAAAGAACCAAAAGAAAGAATANAAAATATAAACCCCAACTGTCTTAGAGTAGAAAAAGCAATAATTTTCCTTAAATCATTTTCAACACAAGCTCTAAGCCCAGAAACAAATATAGTAATCAAAGAAATAAATATTAAAAAAAAAGTATCAAAAGAAAAAACATAATAATTAAAACGAATAATTAAATAAACACCTGAAGTCACCAAAGTAGAAGAATGAACAAGAGCAGAGACTGGTGTAGGAGCCGCCATAGCCATAGGAAGTCAATAACAAAAAGGAAACTGAGCACTCTTAGTAAAAGAAGCAAGTAAAATCAAATAAACAAGTAAAAAAAAATCATAATCAAAAAAATTTATATAAAAAATAAAATGTCAAGAACCAAAATTTAAAAACCAACCCATAGACAAAATTAAAAATACATCTCCCAAACGATTAATCAATAAAGTTACAAGTCCAGACCTTAGAGAATTTATATTACCATAATAAATAATAAGACAATAAGAAACAATACCTAACCCATCCCAACCTAAAATTAAACTAATTAAATCAGGCATTATAATAAAAAAAATTATTCTTAAAACAAAAAAAAAAACAAAATAAAGGAAACGAACAACTTTTAAATCCCCCCTCATATAACCTATTCTCTTAAAAAGAACAGAACCGGAAATAAGAAAAACAAGGGATATAAAACCCAAAGAAGGTCAATCAAATAGAAAAATATTAAATTTTTAAAAAATTCTTTGATTCCACAAATCAATATGTTGTATACACTAATTTAAAAAAAAAAAAAAAAAAAAAAAAAAAAAAAAGAAACAAATTCTCTTCAAGACAATAGGCCAAAAACTAAAAAAATTTCAGAAAACAAATTAATTCTAGGAGGACAAGATATATTCATAATACAAAATATAAATCAAAAAAAAGACAAAGATGGTATAAAATAAATTAAACCCTTCAAAACATAAAATCTACGACTGCCAAGCCGATCATAAACCAATCCAACCAAATAAAACAAACCAGAAGAAACAAATCCGTGTCCTATTATAAATAACAATGAACCTAAAATTCCTAAGTTTGTTATTCTAAATAAACCTCTAATTACTATACCTATATGACAAACAGAAGAATAAGCAATTAATATTTTTAAATCTCTTTGAATTATACAAAACATACCAACATAAAAAGAACCTACTATTCTCAATCTAATAAAAAAGAAACCATAATAATAAATAAAAAAATAAACAATATCAAGTATACGAAAAAATCCATACCCTCCCAATTTTAATAATACTCCAGCTAAAACCATTGACCCACTAACAGGAGCTTCTACATGGGCCCTCGGTAATCAAATATGTAAACCAAATAAAGGAAACTTAACTATAAAAGACATAACAATAAAAAACATCAATAAATCTCTATGTAACTTCAGATTAAAAAAAAAAAAAATGAACCAAAAAAATCTTTTACAAAAAAAATAACCAATAAAAAAGGAAAAAAAAAAAATAAAGTATAAAGAATTAAAAAAAAACCAGCCCTCAAACGTTCAGGTTGATACCCCCACCCAAAAATAATAAAAATTATAGGAATCAAGCTCCCCTCAAAAAAAAAATAAAATAAAAAAAAATCTATTGCTAAAAATAATATAAACAATATAAAAAATAAAAAAATAGAAAGTAATAAAAAAAAAAAGAACCACTTTCATATCGAACCTTAAATATAGAAAAAAATATTTAAATACAAATCCAAATAGATAAACAACAAAACATAAAAGAAATTTTTTTTTAACCAAACCCATAAGAAACAAAGAAATAATAACCAAATAAATTTTTTTTCAAAAAAAAAAAAAAAAAAAAAAAAAACAATAAATTAAAACAAATCATTTATTCAAAAAACAAATAGGAGTCAAAAAAAAAATATATAAAATAAACTTTAACATAAACCTAAAATTCTCGAATAATCTAATCTATCCCTACGAGACAAATAAACAATTATAGAAAGTCCTAAAACCCCTTCACATACACCTAAACCCAAAAAAACAAATACAAAATAATAATCATTACCAAAAAATCCAAAAAAAAAAAATATAAAAAAAAAAAAAGAAATCAATAAATATTCTAATATAAGTAAAGATAATAAGAAATGTTTACGTACAAAAATTAAACCAATCAAACCTGAAATATAAATTATTAAACCAAGTAACATAAGTTTTTATAGTTTAAAAAAAACATTGGTCTTGTAAACCAAAATTAAATATATTTTAAAAACTAAATTTCAGTAAATAAAGATTATTTCTTTATCTCTAGTCTCCAAAACTAATATTTTTATTAAAATATTTACTGAATCTTATTAAAACTAATTATATTATTTTCAATAATTACCCCATTCTTAAAACACCCTATTTCAATAGGATCAATATTAATAATACAAACAATGATAATTTGCTTAGTTTCATCATCAAAATTCAATTCACCATGATATAGTTATATTTTGTTCATTACAATAATCGGAGGATTAATAGTAATATTTATATACATATCAAGAATTGCATCAAACGAAAAAATAAAAATAATACCAACAAAAAAAATCATTATTTTATTAACAATTTTAATAATTATTTTTATCATAAATATAAAAGAACAAGAATATATAGAAAAAATATATCAAATTAAATTAAATACCAATAACTTGGAAGAAATTAAATCCACAAGAAAATTCTTTAATTTTAAAAAAATAAATTTATCCATCATAATAATTATAATTTTATTATTTACAATAGTATCAATCACAAATATTTCATCATCAAAAGAAGGACCACTAAAAATAAAATAACTTATGTTCAAACCAACACGGAAAAAAACTTTAATTAATAATTTCATTATTGATCTACCATCTCCATCAAATATTTCAACATGATGAAATTTTGGATCACTATTAGGAATATGCTTAATAATTCAAATCATCTCAGGTATTTTCTTAGCAATACATTATTCACCCAGAATCAATATAGCATTTAAAAGAATCATTCATATTATACGTGACGTTAACTATGGATGAACAATACGAAATATTCATGCTAATGGAGCATCAATATTCTTTATTCTAATTTATTTACATACTGGACGAGGATTATATTATGGATCTTACAAATTAAAATTAACATGAATATCAGGTACAATAATTATATTAATATTAATAGCAACAGCATTCTTAGGATATGTTCTTCCTTGAGGGCAAATATCATTTTGAGGAGCAACAGTAATCACTAATTTAATTTCAGCTATTCCTTACATCGGGGAAATAATAGTAAACTGATTATGAGGAGGATTCGCAGTTGACAATCCAACGTTAAATCGATTTTTTACATTTCACTTCATTTTACCATTTATACTAATCATTATAGTTATAATACATTTAATATTTCTCCATGAATCAGGATCATCTAACCCTTTAGGTATAAAAAATAATATTGACAAAATTCCTTTCCACCCATACTTTACAATCAAAGACATTATAGGATTTATATTAACACTAATAATATTTTCTATACTAATCAATATCCAACCTTATATATTTAATGATCCAGAAAACTTTAATACAGCAAATCCCATAATTACCCCAATTCATATCCAACCAGAATGATATTTTCTATTTGCATATGCTATCCTACGTTCCATCCCAAACAAATTAGGAGGAGTAATGGCATTAATAATATCAATTATAATTTTAATAACATTACCATTCTCAATAAAAAACAAATTTCAAAGAAATAAATTTTATCCATTAAATAAACTATTATTTTGAATTCTAATTAATAACTTTATTTTACTTACATGAATTGGAGCACGACCAGTAGAAGAACCATATATTATTACTGGACAAATTTTAACAATTATTTACTTCAGAATATTCTTCATTATTCCTATAACCTCAAAAAAATGAGACCTAATACTTAAATAAAATAATTCAGTTAATTAGCCAAAAAGGCATTATATCTTGAAAATATAATTAAGAAACAAAACTCTATTAACTTTTATACTAAAAAAAAATGAAATATATTCAAATCCTTAAAGATAAAAAAAAAACTAAATAATTTAAAGAAACAGGCAAATAACACCTCCAAGAAACATATATAAGCTTATCATAACGAAAACGAGGTAAAGTACCACGAATTAAAATAAACAAAAACAAAAAAATTAAAAACTTAAAAAAGAAAAAAAATCTAAATGTATCTCTACCAAAAAAAAATAAAACTATAAAAAATCTAATAAATATTATATTTCTATACTCAGATAGAAAAAACAAAGAAAATATAAATGATCTATATTCAACATTAAACCCAGAAACCAATTCTGATTCACCTTCAGAAAAATCAAATGGGGATCGATTAGTTTCAGCCAAACAACAAGAAAAAAAAATAAAAAACAAAGGAAAACAAATAAAAAATATTCAAATATTATACTGAATATAAATAAAATCAATTAAATTAAAAGAACCTACAAAAAAAATAAAAGATAAGATAATCAAAAAAAAACAAACTTCATAAGAAATTCTCTGAGCTACAGAACGCAAACTACCCAACATTGAATAAACTGAATTTGATCTTCAACCAGAAATCATAATTACATAAACACCTACACCCGAACAACATAAAAAAAATAATAAACCATAAATAAAAGAGATTATATTATAATAAAAAGGATAAAGTAATCAAAAAAATAAGGAAATTATTAATCCAATAATAGGCACAAAAAAATAGATAAAATAATTACCAAAAATAAGAAAATAATATTCCCTTCTAAAAAGCTTTAAAGCATCAGAAAAAGGTTGAAACAAACCCAAGTAGCCAACCCTATTAGGACCCTTACGAAACTGAACATAACCTAAAACTTTACGCTCAAATAAAGTAAAAAAAGCTACTCCTAACAAAATAAAAATTAATAAAAATAAATATCTAAAAAAAAACATTTACTGAATGTAAAATCTTACATTTTTAAATTCTAAATTTAAAGCACTTATTCTGCCAATTCAATAATAAATTTTATATTTTAAAAGTCCTTTCGTACTAATTAAAAATAAATTAAAAAAGATAGAAACCAACCTGGCTCACGCCGGTCTGAACTCAGATCATGTAATTATTTAAAGGTCGAACAGACCTAAAATTGTAAAACCTACCCCACAACTTCCAATTAATCCAACATCGAGGTCGCAAACTGAATTATCGATTTGAACTCTCCAATTCAATTACGCTGTTATCCCTAAGGTATCTTACTCTTATAATCCAAAAATCAGGATCAAGAAAAACAAAAATAAATGTAAAAAAAAATAAAAGCTTAAATTTTTTATAATCACCCCAACTAAAGAACCCAAAATAAAGTAAAAAAAAACAACAAAAAATTCAGTAAATTTTAAGTTTTAAAGATCTATAGGGTCTTATCGTCCCTCTTTAACATTTTTTCTTTTTTAAAAAAAAATAAAATTCAATACATATTAATCAATAAAGATATTTTTTCGTCAAACCATTCATACGAGACCTCAATTAAAAGACTAATGATTATGCTACCTTAGCACAGTTAAATTACCGCGGCTGTTAAAAAATATTCACTGAGCAGGCCCGACCTGAAATAAAATCATCAGGACATGTTTTTGATAAACAGGCGAAAAAAAAGTTGCCGAATTCATAAATCAATTTTAAAAATTTACTTATTTAATCATAATTAAATAAAAAAAAATTCATTAACAAAACCTAATAAATAAATAAATAAAAAAATAAAATAAATACATTTTTGTAAAAACTTAAAATGAAGAAAAATTCTAATCCTACATAAATTTAAAATATATAAATTATATTATTAAAAAAAGCTTATCCCTCTTAAAATCAGATAAAAAAAAAAAAATATATAAAAATTTTTTTTCCTCAATTAAATTGAATTCTTAGGTAACCAGATATCAAATTAAACGAATTTCATTTCAAATCCAAAATCAATTTTTAAATTTTTATAAAACAAAAATTTACAAATAAATTTAAATCTTAAACTTTCGGGAAAAAAAAATAAATTTTTAAATTTAATTAACCCTGATACAAAAGGTACTAAAAAAAATATTATTCAAAAAAAAATAATTAAATCCTTCACAGTAAAATACACTATAACAAAAATATTAATCTTAAAAAGTAATAAACAAATATTGTAATTAAAATAATTTATTAAAAAAATAAAATATATAATAAAAATACTAATCAGAAAAGACTAAATTAAATCAAATTTTTATTGTAAATAAAAAATAATTATCCTGATTCTAGATACATTTTCCAATACATCTACTTTGTTACGACTTGTCTCAATATATGAGAATGACGGGCGATATGTACATAAATAAGAGCTTAAATTCAATAAATTTAATAAAAAAAATTACTTTCAAATCCAAATTCAAATTAACTAAAAAATAATTATCAAAAATAAAATAAATTATTGTAACCCATAGTTACCTATTTATAACTGCACCTTGACCTAACATAAATAAAATAATTATTAAGAAAATTAATTTTAATTACATTCAACGACAGAGATATACAAGAAAAAAAAGGTAAAATTTATCGTGGATTATCATTTATACTACAGGTTCCTCTGAAAAGATTTAAAAACCGCCAGATCTATTAAATTTCATTATAAAAATACTACCTGGATTTAAAATTATTCTAAAATAATAGGGTATCTAATCCTAGTTTAATAAATAGTCTAAATAGAATAAAAAAAAAATATTATTAATAAATTTCACCTAAATTAACAAATTAAAAAAAACTAATCTAATATATCCAAAAAAAATTAATTTTTACATGAAATATAACCGCGAATGCTGGCATAACATTATTCTGTAATAAAATTTTTTCCCAATTAAAGTTAATTAATTAAATGAAAATCAAATACTGAAATTAAAAATTTTAATCATTTAGAAAAATAAATCTATCAAAAAAATTCATGCAAAAAAAAATTTAAATTAATTTTCAAGCCAAAATCAAACTTTTAAGTAAAAAAAAATACATAAGCAAGTTTTTTTTTTTTTTTTTTTTTTTTTTTAATTATGTATCTTAATGAGGTTTTTTTACATTATATATATATATATATTAAATAATATTTTTTTTTTTATTTAAAATAAATAATATTATATTATATTAAAATAAAGGTTTATTTATGTAAATATTTATATATATATAAATGTTTATTATATGTATATATATATAATCATAATTATATAATAAATATTTATATAAATATAGATAACTATTATATATGTATATATAGTAAATATTTATATATATATAAATGTTTACTATATATATATATATATAATAAATATTTATATATATATAAATGTTTACTATATATATATATATATAATAAATATTTATATATATATAAATGTTTACTATATATATATATATATATAATAAATATTTATATATATATAAATGTTTACTATATATATATATATATAAATAATTATATATAATAAATAAATCATTAATAATAAAATATTTATTATATTTATTATTTTTTTTTTTATTGGTATAATAATAATTTAGTATTCTTCATATTATTAATAAAATATTTTATTATAAGCAAAAAATTAGCTATACCAAAAATCATATTCAACTTAATTTTAAATCAAATATTAACGTAAATAATTTAAAAAAAAAATAAAAAAACCCCCAAAAATTTTGAAAACCCCGATTTTTTTTGCAAAAACCGACAAAATATAGTAAAGTTGAAAAAATAAATTAACAAATAATAAATAAATAAATTAAATAAAAAATTACATTCAACAAATTAAAGAACCAAATTTTTTTTTTATACATAAGAATA